TTATACTGAAATTGTAGTGTGCGTAATAAATAAAATACATAGTAAATATGAGAGGAAAAAAAAAAGGAATGCTATCTATAGATAGACTACGAGACCAAATGCGTGTAAGACTGTTGTGTTAAGTTAACTAGAGTAGCAATACATTTGTATACAATTTAAATAAACCTCGTGATTATTGTATGCACTTAGTCCTGTTTTTGGGGTTTGGCGGGACATAAATAAGTCTATAATAGATGACATAAGTTTATGGGGGGTAAGGGGGGTTTGCATTATTTAACTTATTGTCTTGCGCGCGTACACACGTGTACGTACGTGTACACGCGCGTACCTACGTCTACACGAGTGTACATAAGTGTACATAAGTGTACGTACGTGTACACACGTGTACGCACGTGTACGTACGTGTACACACGTGTACGTACGTGTACACACGTGTACGCACGTGTACACACGTGTACGCACGTGTACACACGTGTACGCACGTGTACACACGTGTACGTACGTGTACACACGTGTACGTACGTGTACACACGTGTACGTACGTGTACACACGTGTACGTACGTGTACACACGTGTACGTACGTGTACGTACGTGTATCCTAGAACTATATGTCCTGAAACCATTGACTGAATAGCACCTTGATTTTATGCGTGAGTTGATAAATGATAATGAATAAGTCCAGCTACAGATTATTTGACTGCATTAGGGCCGCGACCCGCATATCCCCCGAAAGCATAAGATAAGTTACAGTTAGTGCCGTTGCCGTCGTAGGTGTAGTGATAGCAGATTCCCCCCCGAAAATAAAAAGATACCAGATGCATGACACCACAGTTATGTGTGATATGGGCCGATCACTCATTATTCCATCTAGATGTCCCATTTGCAAGAATTAGTATTATTGGAGTAAATAAAGTTATGGCCCTGAGGTAAGAACCAGATGCCAGGTATAGTTTCATGATAGTAACCCCCACGTTAGTATGGGCCCGGAGCGAGAAGAGGGACATTACGAGCAAGGGTTGATGGTTTCTCGAGGCATGGTGATTAAGCCCTTATTGGACTAAGTGATATGCATTCGATTACTGTTGAAGATCAATGAGCTGTGAGATTGAGTCAATATGTCTTATGTAAGAATGTAATAATATGTACATGCTTATATGCATGGGGCAAGCCATTAATGCACGACGTACATAGGGGGAGGAAGATTTTTGGAGATACTGGCATAGCACAGTAGAGGTGATTCAATATATGAATGTAGGGGGTGTCAGGGAATAGTTTAAGAAGAATTTCAGCTTTGGGTGCTGATGGTGGAGCAAGAGCTTCTTCCTTGAGTCTTAGGGAGGGCGATTACTCTCCATTTTTGGTTTACAAGACCAAGGTAATGATTATACTACAAAGACTCTTCATTTTAGAAGATTGTTTTCGATAACGCTGATTGTTGGTATTAGGATCAATAAGATGGTGAAATATAGGATTGAAGCGACTTGTCCGATAATGATGAAAGGGTGTTCAACTGGTTGTCCTCCAATTCATGTTAAAGTGAGAAGATCGGCAACTAAAAGTCAGAATAGGCATTGGCTGAGGGGCCGGAATATTATGCTGCGTTGCTTAGATGTGTGGAGGAATGGAATGAATGCCAAAATTAGGATGGAGAATACTAGGGCGAGTACACCTCCTAATTTATTAGGAATGGATCGTAGGATAGCATAGGCGAATAGGAAATACCACTCAGGTTTAATGTGTGGAGGGGTGTTTAGGGGGTTTGCAGGGGTGTAGTTATCTGGGTCTCCTAATAGGTCTGGTGAAAATAAAACTAGTGATATTAGGACTAGGAGTAGAAGTAAGGCTCCTAGGATATCTTTGATTGTGTAGTAAGGGTGAAATGGAATTTTGTCTGAGTCTGATGTGATTCCTGAAGGGTTATTGGATCCGGTTTCGTGTAGAAATAGAAGGTGTACTATTGCTAGAGCTGCGATGATGAAAGGGAGGATAAAGTGAAATGCAAAGAATCGTGTTAGGGTTGCTTTGTCCACTGAGAAGCCGCCTCAGATTCACTCTACTAAGTCAGTTCCGATATAAGGGATGGCAGAGAGAAGATTAGTGATTACAGTCGCCCCTCAAAATGATATTTGTCCTCATGGCAGTACATAGCCTATGAATGCTGTGGCTATGGTTGCGAATAATAGTACAATTCCAATGTTTCATGTTTCTATGAATACATAGGATCCGTAGTATAGGCCTCGTCCTACATGTATGAATAGGCAGATAAAGAATATAGAAGCGCCGTTTGCATGTATATAGCGGATAATTCAGCCGTAGTTAACGTCTCGACAGATGTGGGTGACTGATGAAAAAGCTGTGGCTGTGTCCGATGTATAGTGTATAGCTAAGAATAAACCTGTTAGAATCTGTAGAATCAAGCATACTCCTAATAAGGATCCGAAATTCCATCAAGCAGAGATGTTAGATGGCGCTGGGAGGTCAATGAATGAGTTATTAACAATTTTGGCTAGTGGGTGGGTTTTTCGGATGTTGGTCATTAATGTTCTTATAGTTGAAATACAACGATGATTTTTCATGTCATTAGTCATGGTTAAATTCCATGTAGGAATAATGATAACATACATTGTATTTATTTTAAGTATCGTCTTTGTGATGAGTTTTGTGGGTTTTGCCACTAAACCATCTCCTATTTATGGTGGGCTTGTGCTAATTATTAGCGGTGGGATTGGTTGTGCGATTGTTCTGAATTTTGGGGGTTCTTTTTTAGGGTTGATGGTATTTTTAATTTATTTGGGGGGTATATTAGTAGTGTTTGGTTATACAACTGCCATGGCTACTGAGCAGTATCCTGAGGTGTGAGTTTCAAATAAGGCTGTTCTAGCGGCTTTTATTACTGGTCTGTTGTCTGAATTGTTAACTGCTTGCTATATTTTGAAGGATGATGAGGTGGAGGTAGTGTTAAAGTTTAATGGAATAGGGGATTGAGTGATCTATGATACGGGGGACTCTGGATTTTTTAGTGAAGAGGCCATGGGTATTGCGGCTTTATACAGTTATGGAACTTGGTTGGTGATTGTTACAGGCTGGTCGCTATTAACTGGTGTGTTGGTTATCATGGAAGTTACCCGTGGTAATTAAGGATTAGTAGGCTGAGGGTTATAGTTAGTATGAACGATAGGAAATAGAGTTTGATGAGACCCTTTTGATTTGAAATAAGGGTAGAAGATTTTATTTGGAAATATGAGATTGATTTGGGTAGGATGTTTTCTAGTCAGATGGAGTCCAGAAGCATGGATGCTGATTTCTGGCTAATGGATAGACTTGTTTTGGGTGTGAGGCGGTGCATAATAGTTGGATTGTAGCCAAGGAGGTTGGAAAATTTAACGTAAATAGAAGCATAGTTAAATTTGAGCCCTTGTATGGTAAGGTTTAGTTCTAGTGCCAGGATGAAACCCAAGATAGTTACTGCAAGGGCTATCATTTTTAGATAATGAGGCATAGTTATCTGTGGGGTGGTAGTGGGTGTGATGCTGTGGGAGATAATGTACCCTGCAAATACACTTCCGATAAGGAGTCGTTTAATAGAGTTAATTAGGAGAGGATTATTCTCGTTGATAAGGATTATGGGGGAGAAGCGGGGCTGGCCTAGTAGAGCAAAGAATATAATTCGGGTGCTGTAGGCGGCGGTTAGGGATGTGGCAACGAGTGTAATTAAGAGGGCTCAGGCGTTGGTATTCGACGTGTTAGCGGACTCGATGATGAGGTCTTTGGAGTAGAATCCTGTAAGGAAAGGCATGCCTGTTAATGCGAGGCTACCGATAATCAGGGAGGTTGTGGTGAAGGGAAGGACTTTAAATAGGCCACCCATTTTTCGAATGTCTTGTTCATCGTTTAGGCTGTGGATAATTGATCCTGAGCATATGAATAGTATGGCTTTAAAAAATGCGTGAGTGCAGATGTGTAAGAAGGCTAGGTAGGGCTGGTTAATGCCAATTGTTACTATTATTAGGCCTAGTTGGCTTGAGGTAGAGAACGCTACAATTTTTTTGATATCGTTCTGTGTAAGAGCGCAGATTGCGGTAAATAGTGTAGTAATGGCCCCTAAGCATAAAGTGAGGGTTTGAATAGTTTGGTTATGCTCTATTAGTGGATGAAAGCGGATAAGAAGAAATACCCCTGCTACAACTATTGTGCTTGAGTGAAGTAGGGCTGATACAGGAGTGGGGCCTTCTATGGCTGAGGGAAGTCAGGGGTGTAAGCCGAATTGGGCAGATTTACCGGTAGCTGCTAGTAGCAGGCCAAGTAGTGGCAAATTAAAATTATCGTTGGTCGTAATGAAGATTTGCTGAAGGTCTCATGTGTTTAAGTTCAATAGAAATCATGCTATGGTTATAATGAAGCTTACGTCTCCAATACGGTTATAGAGGACGGCCTGCAGGGCGGCTGTATCTGCATCGGTTCGGCCGTACCATCATCCAATAAGTAGGAATGATATGATGCCCACTCCTTCTCAACCAATGAATAGTTGGAATATGTTGTTTGCGGTAACTAAGACTATTATAGTAATGAGGAATAAGAGAAGGTACTTGAAAAATCGGTTAATGTAAGGATCGGAGTGTATGTATCATATAGAGAATTCTATGATAGACCACGTGACAAAAAGGGCTACAGGTACAAAGATTATTGAGAAATAGTCTAATTTGAAACTCATGGATAGTTTTATAGTCTGGATTGTTATTCAATGCCAGTTTGAAACAATTGTTTCCTGTCCTGAGTAGATGAATATTATTGTGGGAATTATGCTGATTATGAATGCGTAAGAAGTAGCGGTTTTTACATAGTATGGGTATAGCTTATTTTTGTAAAGTTTAGTGGAGGTTATAATGATGGGCAAAGTAAGGATAACTAGGGCTGTGATTATGCATGAAGTAAATATATTTATTACTTTTATTTGGAGTTGCACCAATTTTTTGGTTCCTAAGACCAACGGATTACTTCTATCCTATAAAAGTTGAAAAAGCCATGTTCTTATACATGGGAGCATGAATTAGCAGTTCTTGCAGTACTTTTTCGGTAAGCAAAAAGGTTTGAGCTTTTATTATTAGACTCACAATCTAATGTTTTTGTTAAACTATGCTTACAGTAGATGGGACCGAGAATAATTTTAGGGTTAAGGGATAGGAGGAGTAGAGGCAGTAGATGCAAGGTTATTAGGGCATTTTCTCGTGTGAATGATGGTTTAATATTTTTGATATGGTGAGAATATTTACCACGTTGTGTGGTGATTAATATATAAAGTGAGTATAGGGCAGTGATGGTGATGTTAATTCCTATTAAAATAATAGTAATGTTGGATCATGAGAATGAGGATATCACTACAAATAGTTCTCCGATAAGATTAATTGTTGGAGGGAGAGCCAGATTTGTGAGGCTTGCTAATAGTCATCAGGCTGCCATCAGGGGAAGGAGGGTTTGAAGTCCTCGTGCGAGAATTATAGTACGGCTGTGGATTCGTTCGTAATTAGAGTTGGCTAAGCAGAATAGTATCGAGGATGTTAAACCGTGGGCAATTATTAGAGCCGTTGCACCTATATAACTCCATGGTGTTTGAATAAGAACCGCTACGATAACCAGTGCTATATGACTAACTGAGGAGTATGCAATTAGGGATTTTAGATCTGTTTGACGGAGACAGATAGAGCTTGTCATGATTATGCCTCATAGAGATAATATTATGAAGGGATACGCTATGAAGTTGGTCAGGGGGTTTAGTAGGGTTGTGATTCGTATCATACCATAGCCTCCTAATTTTAGGAGTACAGCGGCAAGTACTATGGAGCCGGCAATAGGGGCCTCTACGTGTGCTTTTGGTAGTCACAAGTGGAGGCCGTATAGAGGTATCTTTACTATGAATGCTATCATGCATGCCAGTCATAAGAAAATGTTAGATCAGGAGTTTGGCAGAGGCTGAATTCAGTATTGAATTATGAGAAAATTTAGGGAGCCCATGAAATTGTGGATATAAAGGAGAGCTACTAGGAGTGGGAGAGATCCTATTAAAGTATAAAATAAGAAGTAGAGCCCTGCGTTTAGTCGTTCAGTTTGATTCCCTCATCGGGTTATAATGATCAGGGTTGGGATTAGTGTTGCCTCGAATAGGATATAAAAGAAGATGAGTTCAGAGGCAGTGAAAGTTATGATTAGGAACAACTGGAGAAAAATTAGTATTGAAATATATAGTTTTTTTCGAGTTAAGGGTTCTTTTGATAAATGGTGTTGACTCGCTATAAGTATAAGGGGCAGAAGTCATGTTGTAAGAGCTAGTAGCGGTGCTGATAGGGAATCAGAGAAAAATATTAAGGAGGAGTTCAATGTATTATCATTTGGTTGATTCAGGTAGAGTAAGCTGATTAAGCTGATTAGCAAACCATATGTTGTCGTGTTAATTCAGATTATGTTAGGCTTTGATAATCATGTAAGGGGGATTAGTATGATAGTGGGGATGATAATTTTTAGCATTGTAAAAGGTTTAGGTTTTGTACGTAATCAGTCCCGTAGGTGTTAGATACTATAACTAGTAGAGATAGTCCTAATGCTGCTTCGCAAGCAGCAAATACTAGTAGTACGATTGGTATCATGCTGGCTAATGTGAGGTGGTTGTTGAGAATAGTTACAGATATTATTACAAATAGTGATAGTATTATGCCCTCTAAGCATAGTAGCGATGATATTAGGTGTGATCGATAAACAAGTATACCTATTAGAGAGAGAATGAATGCCAGAAAGATATTAATATATACTATGGACATATGATAATTATGAGATAAATCATAATCTAATGAGTCGAAATCATTTATTTTTGGCTTAAACTAATTATCATATTCGGTTCATTCTAGCCCCTTTTCGGTCCATTCATACGCTAGGCTCGCGGCTAGGAGGGAAATTAGTAGGAGTGCTATGATAAGTATTGTTGTCAGCTTGTTGGTTTGTGACGCTCAGGGAAGTGGGAGTAGGAGTGCAATCTCTAGGTCGAAAAGCAGAAATGTGATGGCAACTAGGAAAAATTTTATAGAGAAAGGTAGGCGAGCAGATCCCATGGGGTCAAAACCACATTCGTAGGGGCTTGTCTTGTCTGCATAGATATTTAGTTGGGGAAGCCAGAATGCGATTAGTACAAGTAAGGATGCTAGGGTTACATTGGTTATCAAAGTTAATATTACGTTTATTACTTCTTTCCAGGTTGATCTGGAGCTAACTGATTGGAAGTCAATTGTACTAGCTATACTAAAGAAATAGGATCCTCATCAATAAATAGATACATATAAGAATAGCCAGACTACATCAACGAAGTGTCAATATCATGCAGCGGCTTCAAATCCGAAGTGGTGGTTTGATGTGAAGTGGTAGTATAGTTGTCGGAGAAAGCACACGATAAGGAATGTAGAGCCAATAATTACGTGTAGTCCGTGAAATCCAGTGGCTATAAAAAAGGTAGATCCGTATACCCCATCGGAGATTGTAAAAGATGTCTCATAATATTCGGAGGCCTGTAATAGCGTAAAATATACGCCTAAGGAGATTGTAATGAATAGAGCTTGAAGTATATGTTTGCGATTACCTTCTATTAAACTATGATGGGCTCAAGTAATAGATACTCCGGAGGCTAGGAGGACTGAGGTGTTGAGTAAAGGAACTTCTAATGGGTTAAGAGGAATAATGCCGGTAGGAGGTCAGCAACCCCCAAGTTCAGGGGTAGGGGCTAGGCTGGAATGGTAAAAGGCTCAGAAGAAGCCTGCAAAGAAAAATACTTCTGATACGATAAAAAGAACTATTCCGTACCGCAGTCCTTTTTGTACAATAGGGGTATGATGTCCTTGGAATGTGCCTTCCCGGATCACATCTCGTCATCACTGGTATATGGTTAACAGGTTGGTTGTGAGTCCTAATGTAAGTAGGGATATCGAGTTATAGTGAAATCATATGATAAGACCCGATGTTATAAGGAGGGCAGAAAGGGCTCCTGTCAGCGGTCATGGGCTTGGGTTGACTATATGGTAAGCGTGAGTTTGGTGGGCCATTAAGTGTTGTCATGTAAGTATAGACTTACTAGTAAGGTAAAAACATAGGCTTGAATTAAGGCAACAGCAAATTCTAGAATCGTAAGTAGGATTAAAATAATAAAAGTGATAAAAGCTGTGGCCGCGCTAATATTAATAAGAGCTAAGGTAGCCCCTCCAATCAAATGGATTAGGAGGTGTCCTGCAGTAATATTGGCGGTTAACCGAACGGCTAGGGCTATGGGTTGAATAAATAGACTAATAGTTTCGATGATTACTAGTATTGGAATTAGGGGAAGAGGGGTGCCTTGGGGTAGAAAGTGTGCCAAGGATGCTTTGGTCTTGTAGCGGAAACCGGTGATTACTGTTCCTGCTCATAGGGGGATTGCTATTCCGAGGTTTATAGAGAGTTGTGTTGTGGGCGTAAATGAGTGAGGTAATAGTCCAAGTAGATTAGTTGAGCCAATGAATAGAATTAGTGATATAAGTATGAGAGCTCAGGTTCGTCCTTTTTGATTATGAATTGCTAGTATTTGTTTTGATGTTAGTTGAATTAGTCATTGCTGAATGGAGATTAATCGATTATTAATTAGGCGATTGGGTGTTGGGAATAAAATGGAAGGGAATATGACGATCAGTACTACAATAGGGAGACCTATTATTGAGGGGGCAGCGAAAGAGGCGAATAGATTTTCGTTCATTTGTTTTCTCAAGGGTTATGTTGACTAGTAATTTTAGTAGATTTGGTTATTGGGTTTTCTGGGTAGTGGTGATTTGAAATTTTTAGTTGGAATAGAATGAAGAGGGTGAGAAATATTGAAAAGATTATAATAAATCAGGTAGATGTATCTAGCTGTGGCATTTCATTAAGGAGAGGTTAAAACTCCCAGTCTTTAACTTAAAAGGTTAATGCTTTATAGCTTCTTAATGAGTAAGTCTAGTCTAGGTTATACTATTAAGGCAGATCAGGTCTCAAAGTAAGATAGGGGGACTATTTCAAGAACAATGGGCATAAAGCTATGGTTAGACCCGCAGATTTCAGAGCACTGGCCATAATACAATCCTGGTCGTATGGCTATAAGGGTGGTTTGGTTTAGTCGTCCTGGAATAGCGTCAGTTTTCAGACCCAGTGATGGAACGGCTCATGAATGCAGAACGTCTTCTGAAGAGATAAGTATTCGGATGGTTATTTCTATTGGGAGGACGACTCGGTTGTCTACTTCTAATAGTCGGAGTTCTCCTGGCTTTAATTCTTGGGTTGGGATTATGTGGGAGTCAAAGTTTAAGTCTTCATAATCAGTATACTCATAGCTTCAGTATCATTGGTGGCCTATTGTTTTTACGGTTAAAGAGGGGTTATTAATTTCGTCTATCATATAAAGGATTCGGAGGGAAGGTAGGGCGATTAGGATTAGGATAATGGCGGGTAGGATAGTTCATACTGTTTCTACTTCTTGTGCATCTATTGTGCTGGTATGGGTCAATTTGGTAGTCAATATTAGTGAAATGATGTAGAGAACTAAAGAACTGATTAAGAATACAATTATTAGTGTATGGTCATGAAAATGAAGTAGCTCCTCTATAATAGGGGAGGTTGCGTCCTGTAATCCGAGTTGAAATGGGTACGCCATAGAGATATATAGGGGTTTCACCTATAATTTAACTTTGACAAAGTCATGTAATGTTTTACTAATACCTCCTGATTGAGAAAGACATAATGGTTATGACATTGGCTTGAAACCAATTCTAGGGGGTTCGATTCCTTCCTTTCTTATTTTTGGATCACATATGTAGGTTCTTCGAATGTGTGGTATGGAGGGGGACACCCATGTAGTCATTCAATGTTAGTTGTAGTAAGTTCTACTATAGCAACTTCTCGTTTGGATGCAAAGGCTTCCCAGATCATAAAAATTATAAGCATCACCGCTGTAAGCGAGATAAACGACCCTATAGAGGAGACGGTATTTCAGGTGGTATATGCATCTGGATAGTCGGAGTATCGACGAGGTATTCCGGATAAACCTAGGAAATGTTGAGGGAAGAAAGTTATATTCACTCCCACAAACATAATTGTAAAGTGAATCTTTGCCCAAGTATCGTTAAGAGTATAACCTGAGAATAAAGGGAATCAGTGGGCAAATCCCCCCATGATGGCAAAGACTGCTCCCATTGAAAGCACATAGTGAAAGTGAGCTACAACATAATATGTATCATGAAGAACGATGTCTAAGGACGAGTTAGCTAGGACAATACCTGTTAGCCCACCTACTGTAAATAAGAAAATAAATCCTAAAGCTCATAGCATAGCTGGAGATCATTTAATATTACCTCCATGAAGTGTTGCCAGTCAACTAAATACTTTTACTCCCGTTGGAATAGCGATAATTATAGTGGCGGATGTAAAGTATGCTCGTGTGTCTACGTCTATCCCTACGGTAAACATATGGTGAGCTCATACGATAAAGCCTAAAAACCCAATAGATATTATTGCCCATACTATTCCTATATAGCCGAAAGGCTCCTTTTTCCCTGAGTAGTAAGTGACAATGTGAGAAATTATTCCGAATCCGGGCAGGATAAGAATGTAAACTTCAGGATGCCCGAAGAATCAGAATAGGTGTTGATATAGGATAGGGTCTCCTCCTCCAGCGGGATCGAAAAATGTTGTATTAAGATTCCGGTCTGTTAAAAGTATTGTAATTCCAGCAGCCAGTACAGGCAGGGATAGTAGGAGCAGAACTGCTGTAATTAGTACGGATCATACAAACAGGGGAGTTTGATACTGGGATATTGCAGGGGGTTTTATGTTGATAATAGTAGTGATGAAATTAATTGCCCCTAAAATAGAAGAGACTCCGGCTAAGTGCAAGGAGAAAATTGTAAGATCAACGGATGCTCCTGCATGGGCCAGATTACCAGCCAGTGGGGGGTATACGGTTCATCCCGTCCCTGCACCTGCTTCTACCATAGAAGATGCTAATAGTAGAAGAAAGGATGGAGGAAGGAGTCAGAAGCTCATGTTATTTATTCGGGGGAATGCCATGTCCGGAGCACCGATTATTAATGGCACTAGTCAGTTTCCAAAACCCCCAATTATGATGGGCATGACCATGAAGAAGATTATTACGAAAGCATGGGCGGTTACGACGACATTATAAATTTGATCATCGCCTAGTAAAGTACCGGGCTGACCTAGTTCGGCTCGGATGAGGAGGCTCAAGGCAGTGCCTACTATGCCGGCTCATGCCCCAAATAGTAAGTATAAAGTACCAATATCCTTGTGGTTAGTAGAGAACAATCATCGGTTAATGAACATAGGTAAAATGGCTGATAAAAGCATTAGACTGTAAATCTAAAGATAGAGGTTTAAGTCCTCTTTTTGCCAAGCTCCGTGGTGAACTTTCATATTGAATTGCAAATTCAAAGAAGCAGCCTAGACGCCGCCGGGGCTTCTCCCGCCTTTTTTTCCTACGCGGCGGGAGAAGGTAGATTGAAGCCAGTTACTAGGGTATTTAGCTGTTAACTAAAATTTCGTGAGGTAGAAGCTCACCAATCTAGGGAGGGCTTAGCTTAATTAAAGTGTTTGATTTGCATTCAATTGATGTAAGATAGATTCTTGCAGCCCTTAGAGGTGATTGGTCAGGGGTTAAGTGTATAGCACTTGCTTAGAGCTTTGAAGGCTCTTGGTCTGGTTTAACCTAAACTCCTAGTCCAAGACTGATAATATAGGTGTTAGCGGGAGTAGCATAGTTGAGGTAATAATTAAGGGGGGTAATAGGGTTGCCTTTTTTGTGTATTCGAACTGCCATTTTATTTTTATGTTATTTGTGGATGGGAATATGGTAAGTGCGGTGTTATATGTGAGTCGTAGGTAGAAATATAAGTTAAGTAGAGCGGTGATAGCCATTAGTGTTGGAATAATAATTATGTTATTTTTTGTTAATTCTTGAATAATTATTCATTTGGGGATGAAGCCAGATAATGGGGGTAGTCCTCCTAGGGATAGTATTAAGATTAAGATTATGGAAGTGACTAGGGGAAATTTATTTCATATGTGGGATAAAGATAAGGTTGTGGTGGATGAGTTTAATATAAACAGTATGAAGGTAGATAGTGTTATTAGAATATATAAAGTTAAGTTTAGAATTATTATTGTAGGGTTGTAAGTGATGATAGCGGCTATCCAGCCTATGTGGGCAATGGAGGAGTATGCTATGATTTTCCGTAGTTGAGTTTGATTTAGTCCGCCTCAGCCTCCTACTAGAACGGATGCAAGAGCTATTAGTATGAGAAGGTTGGTGTTAATTGATGGAGAGATTTGATATAGGACGGATATAGGTGCGATTTTTTGTCATGTTAGCAGGATTATTCCTGATATAAGCGTAATTCCTTGTGTTACTTCGGGAACCCAGAAGTGGAATGGAGATAGGCCTAGTTTTATTGTTAGGGCGGTGGTTATCATGGTGGATGCGATGGGGTTTGAGATTTTTGAGATTACCCATTGGCCGGAGTAAAGGAGGTTGATAGTGACTCCTATTATTAGTAATATTGAGGCAGTAGCTTGTGTAAGAAAATATTTTGTAGAGGCCTCTATGGCTCGTGGATTGTACTTTTTTATGAGAATAGGGATGACGGCTAGCATGTTTATTTCGAATCCAATTCAGATCAGTAATCAGTGCGAGCTTAGTATGACGATTATGGTTCCTGTTATGATAGTTGCTATAATGATAATGAGAATAGGGGGTTTTATTAGTACGGGAAGGGTATAAACCAACATTTTCGGGGTATGGGCCCGATAGCTTAATTTAGCTGACCTTACTGTAGAATATAGTGTAAGTTTGGTAGCACGAAGATCTTTGAATTCTTAAGATTAGGTTCGAAGCCTATTATTCTAGAAATAAGAGGGTTTAAACCTCTATTATTTACTCTATCAAAGTAACTCTTTTATCAGACATATTTCTTATGTTTGGGGTGGGATACTCGCGGTGATAATGGGTAAGGCAACATGTCATATGCATAGGGCTAAAGTTAGGGGCAGAAAATTTTTTCATAATAAGTGTATTAATTGATCATAGCGGAATCGAGGGTATGATGCTCGAATTCATAGGAAACAGATGGTTAATAAGAGGGTTTTTATAGTGAAGTTAATAGAGTAGAGCTCTGGTATGAATGGGTTGTGGAATGCACCGAAGAATAGAATTGTTGTGAGGATGTTTATTATAATAATATTTGCGTACTCTGCTAGAAAGAATAGGGCAAAAGGACCTGCTGCATATTCTACGTTAAACCCAGAGACTAATTCGGATTCTCCTTCAGTTAAGTCGAAGGGGGCTCGATTAGTTTCTGCTAGAGTAGAGATGAATCATATCATGGCTAGGGGTCAGGCTGGAAAGATTAATCATATATGTTCTTGGGTAATAATTAGCGTGGATAGTGTAAATGACCCGTTTATTAGGAGGACTGATAGGAGAATAATTGCTAGCGTTACTTCATATGAGATTGTTTGGGCTACTGCTCGGAGGGCTCCGATTAGGGCGTATTTGGAGTTTGAGGCTCATCCTGATCAGAGGATGGAGTATACGGCGAGGCTTGATATTGCTAGTATGAATAGGACTCCCAAGTTTATATTAATGAGTGGGTAGGGTATTGGGAGGGGGATTCACATAGTTAGGGCTAGTGATAGAGCTAGAATGGGGGCTAGAATGAATATTGATATAGAGGATGTAAGTGGTCGTAGAGGTTCCTTTGTGAAGAGTTTTACTGCGTCTGCGATTGGTTGAAGGAGGCCGTAGGGGCCTACAATATTAGGCCCTTTTCGAAGTTGTATATAGCCTAAGACTTTCCGTTCAACGAGGGTGAGGAAGGCTACGGCAAGAAGGATTGGGATAATAAGAGAGATAATGTTGATAAAGAACATATTGTTAGGGAGAGGAATTGAACCTCTGATAATAAAGGTTTAAGTTTTACGCAGTTACCGGGCTCTGCCACCCTAACAAAGCCCCTTTTCTCGGGCTTATGAGGAGATAAACTGGCTAGATTGAGTTGACTTCATCTATTAGTTTTAAGGCGCCTTTGTGAGGTAGGCCTTACATCCCTTGTCCTTTCGTACTGGGGGAGGTTATATAATAGATAGAAACCGACCTGGATTACTCCGGTCTGAACTCAGATCACGTAGGACTTTAATCGTTGAACAAACGAACCCTTAATAGCTGCTGCACCATTGGGATGTCCTGATCCAACATCGAGGTCGTAAACCCTATTGTCGATATGAACTCTTGAATAGGATTGCGCTGTTATCCCTAGGGTAACTTGTTCCGTTGATCAAAAATTATTGGATCAATAAGTGATGTTATATTTTGACTTGTGGGTCTAGATTTTAATCACTCGGGAGTTTTTTTATATTCCGAGGTCACCCCAACCTAAATTGCTAACCCATAATAATGGTGTTATGTTATGCCTTATAGGTATTTAGTATCCATAAGTTTGGGCTAGTTAATTAAAGCTCCATAGGGTCTTCTCGTCTTATTATGGTATTCCCGCCTCTTCACGGGAAGGTCAATTTCACTGATTGGGAGTAAGAGACAGTTAAACCCTCGTGTGGCCATTCATACAAGTCCCTATTTAGAGAACAAATGATTATGCTACCTTTGCACGGTCAGGATACCGCGGCCGTTAAACAAGTGTCACCGGGCAGGCAGTGCCTCCAATACTAGAAATGCTGGAGGTGATGTTTTTGGTAAACAGGCGGGGTTTGTGTTTGCCGAGTTCCTTTTACTCCTTTTAATCTTTCCTTAAATGCATACCTGTGTGGGGTTAACAATGGGGTAGATAAGTATTTCATTTTTGGGTTAGTATTATCAGATTGTTAACTATCAGCGGTTTATCCGTTCCTGATATAAGCTTATGCGGGGAGAAAATGGTTCTTGTTACTCATACTATCATTATTGCTTCTATATATAAATAGAATGACCCAGGGGTATAATTAGGAGTTGATGTAGTATGGTTGGGATTAAGTTGTATTGTTTGTTGAGCTGGAACGCTTTCTCAATTGGTGGCTGCTTTTAAGCCAACTATGGTGATATTAGTATATACTCTCTAATAAAGGTTGTATCCTGATTCTAAGAAGCTGTACCTTCTTAGACTATATTTTAAATTTACATTAAAACTTTATTTTTTTTAGGTAAATTTAAAGTTGAACTAAAATTCTGTTTGTGGGTAACCAGCTATCACCAGGCTCGTTAGGCTTTTCACCTCTACCCACAAATCTTCTCACTATTTTGCTACATAGATGAGTTGATCCTTTTAGATTGTTTATGGGTAGCTCGTCTGGTTTCGGGGAGCTTAGCTTAAGTTCTCTTTGTTAAGTCGTTTCTGGCTAGTTCATTATGCAAAAGGTAGAAGGGGTAATCTTTGCTGTTTAATACTGTTAAGATGTCTTTCATCATTCCCTTACGGTACTGTCTCTATCGCTCCAATTAAAATTTCTATCTCCTATACTTTTATTGTCTAACTAAATGTTTTATTTTATTTGTTTGTAATACTTAGGTTTAGGGTTGATCGGGCTAGCTTTTGTTCAAAGTGGTCATAAGTAATGAAATCTTCTGGGTGTAGGCCAGACGCTTTAGTTAAGCTACACTTTGATTAATCCAAGCACACCTTCCGGTATGCTTACCTTGTTACGACTTGTCTCCTCTTGTGTTTTAGTTAAGTTAATATGATTATGGTTGTGTCTTATTACTTGAGGAGGGTGACGGGCGGTGTGTGCGTGCTTCATGGCCCCATTCAATTAAGCTCTCTATTCTTAATTTACTGCTAAATCCTCCTTCAGTTTTTAATTTCATAAAAACATTCGTGAAATGTTCTTGGGTAGAAAATGTAGCCCATTTCTTCCCACCTCATAAGTTACACCTTGACCTAACTTTTTTATGTAAAATGATTGTGCTTACTGTTCTACCTTTTGAGGGTTTGCTGAAGATGGCGGTATATAGACTGAATTAGCAAAAGGTGGTGAGGTTTATCGGGGTTTATCGATTATAGAACAGGCTCCTCTAGAGGGATATAAAGCACCGCCAAGTCCTTTGAGTTTTAAGCTATTGCTAGTAGTCCTCTGGCGAATTATTTTGTTGTAAAATTATCTATGTTTAGGGCTAAGCATAGTGGGGTATCTAATCCCAGTTTGGGTCTTAGCTATCGTGTAGTCAGATTATTATAAAGTCACTTTCGTGGTTTATTTTATGGTAACTGTAGCTTTTTACGGCTTAGTTAAGTTTTAACTTTAGTGCAAAGGTATCTTAAACACGCTTTACGCCGTAGGCCTATTAGTTTGGGTTAATCGTATGACCGCGGTGGCTGGCACGAAATTTACCAACCCTTTTTAGTATGGCTTAGTCAAACTTTCGTTTATGGCTTAATTTTTATCACTGCTGTATCCCGTGGGGGTGTGGCTTAGCAAGGTGTTATGAGCTACTTAAGAGTGTGCTTGATACCTGCTCCTTTAGATCACTGGTGATTTTAAGGGCATTCTCACTGGGGCGTGGAGACTTGCATGTGTAAGTCTACTAAAAACTAATAGGAAGGCTAGGACCAAACCTTTGTGTTTATGGAGTCGTGCGACTCATCTTGGCATTTTCAGTGCCTTGCTTTATTAATTAAGCTACATTAAC